AATTCCAGCTACGGTTTCATTAGATATCTTACAACTATAATCCCTCTTTTTTCCGATCCGATTCCTCCACCACCGCGAACCCCAGTTAGATTCAGGCATGATACACTTTTTAGTTATTGGGAGAACCCAAGTACTCTCTTTCGGATCCATGAAACAACTCTCAGAGATCTTTTTCCCTTTTGGAAGATACAGGAGCGAAACAATCAACCTATTGATATTGGAAGACCCAAAAGATTCTTCCAATGTATCATTTCTGGGTCCAATGGAATTCATAGGTATAGGAAGAAGCCCCATCAAATAGAGATTTTTTCTTTCGACCCTATTTCGATTGTTAATACGATATATAAGGACCGCTACTGCAAGCAGTACTACTACACCTTTGATCGTGAAATATCGATTGTTTGTTGAACCCTGTGAATCGCGTGAAAGTAGGATACTCCAAATTCGGGGGTCAAAGAGTTTCATAAAACGTTCTTGGTGGAAAAAAATGTGAGTGAAAGATCCCACGGAATCAAATTTGGTCCACGAATCTAAGAAATAGTGAGAATTCTTGATCTCTCTCAATATCTCTCTCAATTCAAAGATCCAGGATTTTAATGGATGTCGTTTCACTGCTTCCTGCTTCATTGATTCCTCCTAAGGATTTCATTTCAATTGGAATTTGGTTATTCACGATGTACGACGATCCCCGTTACGCATCCATGGCTGAATGGTTAAAGCGCCCAACTCATAATTGGCAAATTCGTAGGTTCAATTCCTGCTGGATGCACGCCAACGGGAACGTTCAATACGTCTATTGGAATTGGCTCTGTATCAATGAAATCTCATCATCCATACATAACGAATTGGTATGGTATATTCATACCATAACATATGAACAGTAAGAAATAGAATTCTTATCGATACTGGAACTCATAGGGAAGAAAATGGATTTATGGATGGAATCAAATATGCAGTATTTACAGACAAAAGTATTCGGTTATTGGGGAACAATCAATATACTTCTAATGTCGAATCAGGATCAACTAGGACAGAAATAAAGCATTGGGTCGAACTCTTCTTTGGTGTCAAGGTAATAGCTATGAATAGTCATCGACTCCCGGGAAAGGGTAGAAGAAGGGGACCCATTATGGGACATACAATGCATTACAGACGTATGATCATTACGCTTCAACCGGGTTATTCTATTCCACCTCTTAGAAAGAAAAGAACTTAAATCAAAATACTTAATAACACGGCGATACATTTATACAAAACTTCTACCCCGAGCACACGCAATGGAGCCGTCGGCAGTCAAGTGAAATCCAATCCACGAAATAATTTGATCTATGGACAGCGTCGTTGTGGTAAAGGTCGTAATGCCAGAGGAATCATTACCGCAAGGCATATAGGGGGAGGTCATAAGCGTCTATACCGTAAAATCGATTTTCGACGGAATGAAAAAGACATATCTGGTAGAATCGTAACCATAGAATACGACCCTAATCGAAATGCATATATTTGTCTCATACACTATGGGGATGGTGAGAAGAGATATATTTTACATCCCAGAGGGGCTATCATTGGAGATACCATTGTTTCTGGTACAGAAGTTCCTATCTCAATGGGAAATGCCCTACCTTTGAGTGCGGTTTGAACCATTGATTTACGTAATTGGAAGTAACCAATTAGGTTTACAACGAAACCTAGAAATCGATCACTGATCCAATTTGAGTACCTCTACGGGATAGACCTCAACAGAAAACTGAAGAGTAATGGCAGCAAGTGATTGAGTTCAGTAGTTCCTCATATAAAATTATTGACTCTAGAGATATAGTAATATGGAGAAGACAAAATTGTTTGAAGCACCGATAGAGCCGGAAGCGCCCCTTGTTTCAAAGAGAGGAGTACGGGTTATTCACATTTCATTTGATGGTCAGAGGCGAATTGAAAGCTAAGCAGTGGTAATTCTACCCCCCCCCCGGGAAAAATAGAGATGTCTCCTACGTTACCCGTAATATGTGGAAGTATCGACGTAATTTCATAAAGTCATTCGGTCTGAATGCTACATGAAGAACATAAGCCAGATGAAGGAACGGGGAGACCTAGGATGTAGAAGATCATAACATGAGTGATTCGGCGGATTTGGATTCCTATATATCCACTCGTGTGGTATTTCATCATACGATTCATATGAGATCCATCTGTCTAGATATCATCATATACATCCAGAAAGCCGTATGCTTTGGAAGAAGCTTGTACAGTTTGGGAAGGGATTTTGATTGATCAAAAAGAAGAATCTACTTCAACCGATATGCCCTTAGGCACGGCCATACATAACATAGAAATCACACTTGGAAAGGGTGGACAATTAGCGAGAGCAGCGGGTGCTGTAGCGAAACTGATTGCAAAAGAGGGTAAATCGGCCACATTAAAATTACCATCTGGGGAGGTCCGTTTGATATCCAAAAACTGCTCAGCAACAGTCGGACAAGTGGGTAATGTTGGGGTGAACCAGAAAAGTTTGGGTAGAGCCGGATCTAAGTGTTGGCTAGGTAAGCGTCCTGTAGTAAGAGGAGTAGTTATGAACCCTGTAGACCATCCCCATGGGGGTGGCGAAGGGAGGGCCCCAATTGGTAGAAAAAAACCCGCAACCCCTTGGGGTTATCCTGCGCTTGGAAGAAGAAGTAGAAAAAGGAATAAATATAGTGATAGTTTGATTCTTCGTCGCCGTAGTAAATAGGAGAATATTGAAAATAGAATATGTTTCCTCATCTTTACAAAAAAAAAGGAGTAATTAGCTGTGACACGTTCACTAAAAAAAAATCCTTTTGTAGCTAATCATTTATTGATAAAAATTGCGAAGCTCAACACGAGGGCAGAAAAAGATACAATCGTAACCTGGTCCCGGGCATCTACCATTATACCCACAATGATCGGCCATACAATTGCTATTCATAATGGAAAGGAACATTTGCCTATTTATATAACAGATCGTATGGTAGGTCACAAATTGGGAGAATTTGCACCTACTCTGAATTTCCGGGGGCATGCGAGAAACGATAATAAATCTCGTCGTTAAGTTAATATATTAATTAATATTAATAAAGTGGATATGGGTGCTCATCGTTTATTGGTGGGAGGTGAACCTTATGATAAAGAGTGACCCAGATGTAGAAGTATACGCTTTAGGTCAACATATACGTATGTCTGCTCATAAAGCGCGAAGAGTAATTGATCAGATTCGTGGGCGTCCCTACGAGGAAACACTTATGATACTAGAACTCATGCCTTATCGAGCGTGTTATCCCATTTTAAAATTAGTTTATTCTGCAGCAGCAAATGCTAGTCACAATATGGGATTCAACGAAACGGCTTTAATCATTAGTCAAGCCGAAGTTAATGAAGGTACTAGCATGAAAAAGTTAAAACCCCGAGCCCGAGGACGTAGTTATCCGATAAAAAGACCCACCTGTCATATAACTATTGTATTGAAAGATATATCTAAAGAGAAAAACTATTTCATATGGTTAAGAAAAGATGGACGGGTATATAAAAATAAGTATACAGATGTCAGAGAGAGGTATCTATATATGATGGATCATATGCTATATCGTAACAGAATGACGTGGGCTAATAGAGAAATGATATGGCCTTATAGAGATAGCGAGGTGCTATGGGACAAAAAATAAATCCACTTGGTTTCCGACTTGGTACAACCCAAAGTCATCATTCTGTTTGGTTTGCACAACCAAAAAGTTATTCCGAGGGTCTCCAGGAAGATCAAAAAATACAGGATTGTATCAAGAATTATGTACAAAAAAATAGGAAAATATCCTCGGGTGCCGAGGGAATTGCACGCATAAAGATTCAAAAAAGAATCGATCTGATCCAGGTCATAATATATATGGGATTCCCTAAATTGTTCATAGAGGGCAGCCCGCGAGGAATTGAAGAATTACAGAGCAATGCACAAAAAGAATTTAATTCTGTGAACCAAAAACTTAACATTGCTATCACAAGAGTTGAAAAACCGTATGGACAACCTAATATTCTTGCAGAATTTATAGCCGAACAATTAAAGAATAGAGTTTCGTTTCGAAAGGCAATGAAAAAAGCTATTGAATTAACTGAAAAAGCAGATACAAAGGGAATTCAAGTACAAATTGCAGGGCGTATCGACGGAAAGGAAATAGCACGTGTCGAATGGATCAGAGAAGGTAGGGTTCCCCTACAAACCATTCGAGCCAAAATTGATTATTGTTCCTATACAGTTCGAACTATCTATGGGGCATTAGGAATCAAAATTTGGATATTTGCAGACGAGGAATAATGGGCCTTTCGTTGTCTTTCTGTTCCATCCATCCGGCAATTGAATAAAAAATCACAAACTCGTTCATTTTTTTCCGTTCAATCAAAAAAATGAGAATTTTTTAGAATTCTTAATTCTCTTAATTCTATAGGGTTGAATAACAATTCGATTGACTCCATCTCCATATAATTGCTATGCTTAGTGTGTGACTCGTTGGTTTTTTATTTAGAGTTAGGTTAGGATTAAAAAACAAAGGGCCATCCCCTAGTATGAACTAATAACTATATAACTAATAACCAGCTCATTGCTTCGTATTATCTGGATCCAAGGAACCAGTCGCTATATGATGTATTGATCATATTGTTGTAGCAACTGAAGCATTTTTTTTTACATAAAAGAAAAATAAATCTATCTATAAGGTTGTGAAGCAAAAACAAAGGGATATGGATAAATGGAGGGGTGAGAGAAAGAAAGAAAAAGAATAGCAATGATATATGATTCCAATATGTATGGTCTATGAACTATCTTATAAAAGGCAATGTAATAAAGCATTAATGTATTCGTCCATAATTAATAATTATAATTAATAATTAGATTCGATGAATATGAATACAATTTATACGAAAAATAAAAAAGAATAAAGAGCGCCGAGTCAATAAAGACTGAGAAGATTGATTCAGGAACAAATTTTATTAGGAGCTCCATTGCAGAGTTCGGGCCTAGTCATTAATCGAGAAGCGATGGGAACGACAGAACCTGTGACTGAGGAAGATTCCCTTGAAAACGAATCCTAATGATTCATTGGGTGGGATGGCGGAACGAGCCAAGAACCAATTCATTTATTCTGATAGGTCATGGAACGCCCCTACGAATGAAAGGGATGTTGAAAGAGCAAATATTCGCCCGCGAAAGCCTTACTGGATTGCTAAGTTTTGGGCAATTCAATAAAAATAAATAAAGGTAAAAATGAAGATTCATTAATTATAAAATATAAAATGAAATTTCTCATTTTATTTTATTCCTACGTGTATGTGACAGATTATATCTCAAAAAATTCCATGATTCATTATTCATTCAATTCAAAATAGATAAATATATACAATATTATTTAATCGTTTCATTCGCGAGGAGCTGGATGAGAAGAAACTCTCATGTCCAGTTCTGCAGTAGAGATGGCATTGAGAAACAACCATCAACTATAACCCCAAAAGAACCAGATTTCGTAAACAACATAGAGGAAGAATGAAGGGAATATCTTATCGAGGCAATCGAATTTGTTTCGGCGGATACGCCCTTCAGGCACTTGAACCCGCTTGGATCACATCTAGACAAATAGAAGCGGGGCGGCGAGCCATGGCACGATATGCGCGTCGTGGTGGAAAAATATGGGTACGTATATTTCCAGACAAACCTGTTACAGTAAGGCCTACCGAAACACGTATGGGTTCGGGGAAAGGATCTCCCGAATATTGGGTATCCGTCGTTAAACCGGGTCGAATACTTTATGAAATGGGTGGAGTATCAGAAATTGTAGCCAGAGAAGCTATTTCTATAGCTGCGTCCAAAATGCCTATACGAACTCAATTCGTTATTGCGGGATAGGGATATGGAACGAAAGGAAAGGGGCCTTGTGATGAAAAAACCGCAGTTTTTTTATTTCTGGACAAACAATCTTTCTTCTTTTTTTCTTCGCCCTTTAGTTAGTTAGCATTGAAAGAAAAAAGAGAAAAATAATAAGAATGATATGATTCAACCTCAGACCTATTTAAATGTAGCGGACAACAGCGGGGCTAGAGAATTAATGTGTATTCGAATCATAGGAGCTAGTAATCGCCGATATGCTCATATTGGTGACGTTATTGTTGCTGTAATCAAAGAAGCAGTCCCCAATATGCCTCTACAAAGATCAGAAGTGATCAGAGCTGTAATTGTACGTACATGTAAAGAACTCAAACGTGACAATGGTATGATAATACAATATGATGACAATGCAGCAGTTGTCATTGATCAAGAAGGAAATCCCAAAGGAACTCGAGTTTTTGGTGCGATCGCTCGGGAATTGAGACAGTTGAATTTTACTAAAATAGTCTCATTAGCTCCTGAGGTATTATAAATAGATTCTAAATAAATACTAATAGATGAAAACATAATAAAACATAAAAAAAGGGAGGTTCATAGTAAGATATCTGAACTGAATTAGATTCCATTAATTAGTAGAATGCATTAGTAGATTGTTTCTCACGCATATACCTTTAATAATTCATGAAAAAAAAAGAGTGGAGCATGCTGATTATATAAAAACCCGGAGGCACCAATAATTATAGTTCATCATGGGTAGGGACACTATTGCCGAAATAATAACTTCTATACGAAATGCTGACATGGATAAAAAAGGAACGGTTCGAATAGCATCTACAAATATCACTGAAAACATTGTTAAAATACTTCTACGCGAAGGCTTTATCGAAAATGTGAGAAAACATCGAGTAAGCAAGAAATATTTCTTGGTTTCAACTCTGCGACATAGAAGGAATAGAAAAGGGCCATATAGAACTGTTTTAAAACGTATCAGCCGACCCGGCCTACGAATCTATTCCAACCATCAACGAATTCCTAGGATTTTAGGAGGAATGGGTATTGTAATTCTTTCGACTTCTCGAGGTATAATGACAGACCGAGAGGCTCGACTAGAAGGAATCGGGGGAGAAATTTTGTTATATATATGGTGATCTTTATGATCTACGAATTGCATCCGTAGGAAAACTTCCTATTCTTTTTTTTGAGAGGAAGGGTTGTCTAATATCACTCCTACTCCATGAGTTGATAATTAAAGGGGTTACCTGGAATGAAAGAACAAAAAAAATGGATTCATGAAGGTTTAATTACTGAATCACTTTGGTATGTTTCGGGTTCGTATTGACTTTTCAACATTCTTCTCGTTCGGATACAATCGGAGGTTCCAAATTTCAAGAGACTTATTTTCTTTTCTTCGAAGGAGTAGATTTAAAATTAAAATTTAGGAGTAACAAAT